ATTAGCATCTTGATATTATAAATTTTATTTATAGATATTTTATAAATGGATATAGCATCTTGATATTATAAATTTTATTTATAGATATTTTATAAATGGATATAGCATCTTGATATTATAAATTTTATTTATAGATATTTTAAGTATAAGGGGTTGTATACTTATTTTACTTATAAATTATATATTTATATAAAAAATGAAAATACTTTTCCTGGAACATAACATTTATGAGGGTAATATAATCATATCATGATAAATACTAGTAGGGGTATAATTAAATGTGGTCCATATGAAAAAAATCATAATTATGATAATTTCTTGAATGAAAGGAATATTTGATATGTAAATTTAAAGGGGTTAAAGTTACTTAAATATTCTTAGTATATGAAAAGACCGGGTACCGGGGTTGTCTGTTTGGGGGATAATATTATATGTAAGTATTTGATGAGTTGGATTATAGTGTTTATGCTATAGTTGGGTATCAGAATATATTCATGTTATGTGTTCATAGAATAAAATTATATCTAATAAATAGATATAACATACAAATATTTGTAGCGAACTTTAATGTGAGCGTAGGATTTAGTATGATTATTAGTATTTACCATATGGGATTAGAATTACATATGCAATATAAAGATTATTTAGTATCCGATCAAGTCCAGAGGAACTATGGACCAGGGGTAATACCGAGCTTGTGAGGGGGAATATTCATACGGATCCAGAGTCAAATATTTGTAATAATTTAATTAATTATATTTGATTCTGGTTTATGAAGATTTTTTTAGGATAAATTTTAAATATGTAAATTTTTGTGTGGTATAATATTATTCTTAAAGGAAAATATATATTTATATTATTCGCAGTTTATAATTTTATAAATTTAGAAATTTAAGATTTGGTTAATTCTAAAATGACTAGCTAAAATTGTGCCAGCAGCTGCGGTTATACAATTAGTTTAAATAATCTTTATTAGAATATTATTTGTTTAATTTTTATTTGAATATTTATTGTTTATTTTTAGGTGAAATTTAAATTTATTTTTTGTATTTTGGTTAAATAATTATATGAAATTCATTTGATAGACTAGGATTAGATACCCTATTATTTTGAATGTAAAAAATATTCTTAGTATTATAAGTTAAGATCTTTAAATTGAAAGAATTTGACGGTAATTTTAATCATTTTAGAGGAACCTGTTCTTTAATTGATAATCCACGATAAATTTTACCTCTATTATTTTATGTTTGTATATCTCTGTTTGATTGAATGTTTTATTAGAATATTTTCTTTAATTTATTTATAAATATATATCAGGTCAAGGTGCAGCTATATGGAGGTTTGAAATGGGTTACATTTAATTTTATTAATTATTAGATTATAAATTTTATTATTTATATAAAATTGGATTTAATTGTAATGTTTAATATATTTTATTCATGATATATGTTCTTGATTAAGTACACATCGCCCGTCGCTCTCATTAATAAGGTGAGATAAGTCGTAACAAAGTAGTTCTATCGGAAGTTGGAGCTAGAAATATACAAACTATAATCTAGGGTTAACCTTTATTTACATTAAAGGTTTATTTGTGCAATTCAAGTTAGTTTGATTGTTAGAATTTTAATTTATTTTTTATTTATATATTATTAATAGAAATAACTTATTTTTTAGTATTTTTTAAAGAAGAGATTTTTTTAATTTATAGTTTATTTTACTGTAAAGGTTTAATTATAATAATTTAAAAGTAAAATTAATTTTTTGTACCTTTTGTATCAGGGTTTATTAATTATTATTTATTTATTTATAAAATTCCCGAATTTAAAAGATTTATTTAATATTTAATTGTTTAGTTATTGTTACATAATTATTGATAAATTTTAAATAGGTGTTATATGCTATTCATTTTTAAATATATCTGGTTTCTTAATAATTGAATTTAATTCAGGATTGAAATATTCATTTGATCATTTTATTTTTTATGCTTAATTTCAATCTAATATTTAAGGGGATAAGCTCTATAAATATTTTTATAACTATTTAATTTATATGGATTACTGTAGGATTAGAAATTTCCATCATTTATTTTGTTATAATTATTTTTCAAGAATTTTTAATTTATTGTTAGTTTAATTTTTTATTAAGAATTATTTATTAATAGTGAATATTTAGTTATAATGGTAAAATTAGTAGAATTTTAGTTAATTAATATATAGTAATTCGGCAAATTTAAATTTCACCTGTTTAACAAAAACATGTCTTAATGATAAAATTTATATTAAGTCTAACCTGCTCCATGATTATTTTAAATTAAATAGCCGCAGTATTTTGACTGTGCGAAGGTAGCATAATCATTTGTCTTTTAATTGAAGGCTTGTATGAATGGTTGAATGAAATTTTAACTTTCTTTATATTAATATTTGAATTTAATTTTTAGGTTAAAAAGCTTAAATATTAAAGTGGGACGAGAAGACCCTATAGAATTTTATTGTATTATTATTATTTATAATTTGGTAAATTTTTAAATTTACTAATAATACAATTTTGTTGGGGTGACAGTAAGATTTTCTAAACTCTTATATAAATTTTTTTATTTATGATTATATTAAAGATCCTATATTAAGGATAAATAGATTAAATTACCTTAGGGATAACAGCGTAATTTCTTTGGAGAGTTCTTATTGATAAAGAAGTTTGCGACCTCGATGTTGGATTAAAATTAGATTTAAGTGCAGAAGCTTAAATTTCTAGGTCTGTTCGACCTTTAAATTTTTACATGATCTGAGTTCAGACCGGCGTGAGCCAGGTCGGTTTCTATCTTCTAATATTTTATAAAATAGTACGAAAGGACCTTTTATAACAAATTGTTTTGTTTCATTAATGAATTATTTTACTATTTTGGCAGATTAGTGCACTAAATTTAGAATTTAGTAAAGTAATATTTATTACATATAGTATTGTTTATTTTAATTTATTTAGTTACTATTATTTTTATTTTGATTTGTGTTTCTTTTGTTACTCTTCTTGAACGTAAAGTTCTTGGTTATATTCAGCTTCGTAAGGGTCCTAATAAGTTAGGATTTATAGGTCTTTTACAGCCCTTTTCTGATGGGGTTAAATTATTTTTTAAGGAACAAGTTAATCCAACTCATTCTAATTTTATAATTTATTATATTTCTCCGATTTTTCTTTTAATATTATCTTTTTTTTTGTGGCTTTTGTTTCCTTTTTTATTTAATGTTTATAATTTTAATTATGGATTATTGTTTTTTATAATTTGTACAGGTATAGGAGTTTATGGGGTAATAATATGTGGTTGGTCATCAAATTCTAATTATGCTCTTTTGGGTAGATTGCGTTCTGTAGCTCAGGTTATTTCTTATGAAGTAAGTATAATTGTAATTATTTTATGTTTAGTAATTTTTATTTTTAGATATAATTTATTAGATTTTATATTTTATCAAGAAATAATCTGATTTATGTTTTTTTGTTTCCCTTTATTTTATTGTTGAATTACTTCTTGTTTGGCAGAGACTAATCGTTCTCCCTTTGATTTTGCTGAAGGTGAAAGAGAATTAGTTAGAGGATTTAATGTGGAATATAGCAGAGGGGGTTTTGCTTTTATTTTTTTATCAGAGTATATAAATATTATTTTTATAAGAATGTTAACAGTTATAATATTTATAGGTTGTGATTTGTTTTCTATTATTTTTTATTTAAAAGTAATAATTATGGTATTTTGATTTATTTGGGTTCGAGGAGTTTTACCTCGTTTTCGTTATGATAAATTAATATATTTAACTTGGAAATTGTTTTTACCTTTATCATTAAATATATTTCTCTTTTATATAATAATTTTAATTTTGTTTTTATATTAATTGTAATATTTTATTACATTAATTTAAGTAAAAGTCAATGAAAGGGTAAATCTTTCTATTTTTTACTTTCAAGGTAAATGTTATTTAAACTAATTGACTATTTTTTAAGTAGGTTATCTCATATTTTTATTATTAAAGGATTAATTAAAAAGTAAAAAAAATATATTACTGTAAGTATTTGCCCAGTTAGAATATAAGGTTCTTCTGCTGGTCGAGCTCCAATTCAAGTTAATAAAATAATAGTTGTAACCATTATTCAGAATAATCTTTTTCTCAAAGGATAAAATTTATTTCTTTGGAATTTTCTTTTGTTAATTATAGGTAATATAATAATAATAATTGATAAGATTATTGCTATTACTCCACCTAATTTATTGGGAATTGATCGTAGAATTGCATATGCAAATAGAAAATATCATTCTGGTTGAATATGTACAGGAGTAACTAATGGATTAGCAGGGATATAATTTTCTGGGTCTCCTAATGTTCGAGGTTCTAATAATACTAAAATTAAAAAAATGGATAATGTAATTATTATTCCTATTAAATCTTTAATTGAAAAGTAAGGATGGAAGGGTGATTTATCGTAATTTGAGTTTAATCCTAATGGGTTATTTCTTCCTGTTTGATGTAAAAATAGTAAGTGAATAATAACTATGGCTGAGATGATAAAAGGTAATAAAAAATGTAATGTAAAAAATCGTGTTAATGTTGCGTTATCTACTGAAAATCCCCCTCATAATCATATTACTAATGTTTTTCCTAAATAAGGTACTGCTGATAATAAATTAGTAATTACTGTAGCTCCTCATAATGATATTTGACCTCATGGTAAAACATAGCCTAGAAAGGCTGTTCCAAAAATTAAAAATAACAATATTAGACCAATAAGTCATGTTATATGGAGTTTGTAAGATCCATAATATAATCCTCGTCCAATATGTAAATATAAACAAATGAAAAATAGTGAAGCTCCATTTGCATGGGTATATCGTATAATTCATCCATTATTAACATCTCGGCAAATATGGATAACTCTATTGTAAGCCATTTCAATGTTTGCTGTATAATGTATAGCTAAAAATAATCCTCTAATAATTTGAATTATTAGGCATATTCTTAAAAGTGAACCGAAATTTCATCATAATGAAATTGAAGAAGGTGCAGGTAAATCAATTAATGATCTATTAATAATTTTAATTAGAGGGTGAGTTTTTCGTAAAGGTTTGTTCATAATTTTTTGTTCGTAAAGGTCCATCATTTGTTTTAGCAATATTTGATACTACAATTATAACTAGAAAAATATAAATAATTATTATAATAGTTATTTGGGAAGAATTTGTATTAAATGTCTTAATTAATCTAATAAATTCATTATAATGCAAATAATTATTTATTCATTTTATAGAATAGATATGGAAATTTATATATAATATAAATATTATAAATAAAATAATAGGGTATAATAATTTATTTGTAAATTTAAATTTTTCATTAGATGCTACTCTGGCTATATAAATAAATAACACTAATGCACCTCTTAATATAATAATAATAATAATATATGAAAAGAGGAATGATTTTATTATATAGCCAATAATTAATGATGAAATTAGTGTTTGTAAAATTAAGATAAATCCTATGCTTAAAGGATGATTTAATATAGTTAATATAAAAGATATTGTAACTAGTAATGATATTAATAAATTCAAATCAGTGAATAGTTTATTAAAAATATTAATTTTGGAGATTAAAGAAAAATCTTGTGATTTTTTACTGAAGTTTTAAAAGGTTAATACCCTAATTATGATTTACAAAATCATTGTTTTATTTTAAACTATTAAAACTTATTTTTGAGTATATTTTTTTATTTAATTTATTTTGTGGATTTACTGTTTTTTGTTCTACTCGTAAACATCTACTGCTTTCTTTATTAAGCTTGGAATATATAGTATTATGTGTTTTTATTTCTTTATTTTTCATTTTGTTTATATATGGATATGAAATATATTTTTGTATACTATTTTTAATTTTTACAGTTTGTGAAGGTGCGTTAGGTTTATCTATTTTAGTAACCTTGGTTCGTAATCAAGGTAATGATTATTTATCTAGATTATCTTTATTGTCATGATAAAATATATATTTATATTATTCTTTTTAACCCCTTTAATTAAATATAATTATTGATTATTAATACATTTAATAATATTTATTTGTTTTATATATGTATATATTGAATATAATTATTCATTTATTACTCCTTATGGTAATTTGATGGGTTGAGATATTATTTCTTATAGTTTAATTAGTTTAACTTTTTTTATTATTTTTTTAATAATAATAGCTAGTTATAAGATTTACTATGGAAATAATAAATTAATTGAATTTTCTTTTATAATTTTATTAATAATATTTTCTTTATTAATAACTTTTTCTTCATTAAATATATTTCTTTTTTATCTATTTTTTGAGATTTCTCTAATCCCCACCCTTTTTTTAATTTTTGGGTGGGGATATCAGCCTGAGCGGATTTCAGCTGGTTATTATTTAATTTTTTATACTTTGTTTGCTTCCTTACCTTTATTACTAGGAATTTTTTACTTATATGGTTATACTTACTCTTTAGATATATGATTGATTTATATTGATGAATTTAATATAAATTTTTATTTTTATATTTCAATGATTTTGGCGTTTTTATTTAAAATACCTATACCTTTTTTTCATTTTTGACTTCCTAAGGCTCATGTTGAGGCTCCTATTTCAGGTTCAATAGTTTTGGCAGCTATTTTATTGAAATTGGGTGGTTACGGTTTAATTCGTGTTTATATATTTATAGGAGCTTATTCTATTAATTATGGATATTTTTGAATGTGTTTGAGCTTGTGAGGTTCTTTAATTATTAGTTTTTTATGTTTATTTCAAATTGATTTGAAATCAATTATTGCTTATTCTTCTGTAGCTCATATATCTTTAGTTATTTGTGGTATTATAAGATTTAATTCTTATGGATTTATTGGTTCTTTAATTATAATAATTGGTCATGGTTTTTGTTCTTCTGCTCTTTTTTGTTTAGCAAATATTATTTATGAACGTAGACATAGTCGTAGTTTATTTATTAATAAGGGGTATATATTATTAATACCTAGAATTACATTATTTTGATTTCTTTTATGTTCTAATAATATATCTTCCCCTCCTTCTTTGAATTTGTTGGGTGAAATTTATTTGTTAAACTCAATCATTTCTTGGGATAATATAACTTGCTTTTTGTTAGGTTTATTATCTTTTATAAGATGCGGTTTTAGAATTTATTTATTTTCTATAACTCAGCATGGTTATTTTTATAGTGGATTGTCTTTTTTTAATGCTGTTACTATTCGGGAATTTTATTTAATTCTTTTTCATTTAATTCCTTTAAATTTTTTAATTTTAAAGTTTGATTTATTTGCTTTGTTTTTGTAGGACTTATATAGTTTAAATTTAGAATAATAATTTGTGGTATTATTGGTGAATGTTAATAATTTCTTTAAGTCCATTATTAATTTATTTTATTGTTGATCTTTTTTTATACTATTTATAGGATTAGTATTATTTATTTTAGGTTTAAATTTTAAGTTGTTTGATCTTTCTTTCTTTCTTGATTGGGAAATTTTAACTTTAAATTCTTCATGTTTATCAATGTCTATATATTTTGATTGGATATCTTTAATTTTTATAGGCAGAGTACTATTAATTTGTTCAATGGTTATTATATATAGTTCTTCTTATATATTTATAGATATTTTCAAAGTACGGTTTTTGTTTATTGTTTTAATGTTTGTTTTATCAATGATATTTTTAATTATTAGACCTAATTTAGTTAGAATTTTGTTGGGTTGGGATGGTTTAGGTTTAGTATCATATTGTTTAGTAATTTATTATCAAAATTTTAAATCTTATAATGCTGGTATATTAACTATTTTGAGTAATCGTATTGGGGATGTTTCAATTTTAATTGGAATTTCTTGATTATTAAATATAGGTGGTTGGAATTATATTTATTATACAGGATTTTTAGATTTTGAAGTTTCTTTTTGATTATTAATTTTATTAGTTTTAGCAAGATTTACTAAAAGAGCTCAAATTCCATTTTCTTCTTGACTTCCAGCTGCTATAGCTGCACCTACTCCTGTCTCTGCTTTAGTTCATTCTTCAACTTTAGTTACTGCTGGTGTTTATTTACTTATTCGGTTTAGTGAAATAATTTATTTGTTTAATTTGGATTATTTTTTATTAATTTCTTGTTTAACAATATTTATGTCTGGTTTATCAGCTAATTTTGAATATGATTTGAAAAAGATTATTGCTTTGTCAACTTTGAGTCAATTAGGTTTGATAATGAGAGTTTTATTTATAGGTTATAGAGTTTATTCATATTTACATATATTAACTCATGCTTTTTTTAAAGCGTTAATATTTTTGTGTGCAGGTTTGATTATTCATTGTATAAATGATACTCAGGATATTCGTCATATAGGTAATTTAATTACTTGTTTACCTTTTACTTGTTGCTGTTTTTGCATTTCTAATTTATCTTTATGTGGCTTTCCTTTTTTATCTGGTTTTTACAGAAAAGATATAATTTTAGAGAATATGAGTTTTAATACAATAAACTTTTTTATCTATTTTTTATTTTATTTGTCTATTGGATTTACTATTTTTTATAGAATTCGTTTAATTTATTTTTGTTTTAGTAGTTCCTCTGGACTTGATTCAATAATTTCTTATGTAGAGGATAATATTATAATTGGTTCTTTATTATTATTAACTTTTTTATCTATTTTTATGGGAAGAATTTTATCATGGTTAATTATTCCTTATTTAGATTTTTTTTGTTTTCCTCTTTATTTAAAATTGATACCTTTATTTATTATTTTTTTTGGGAGTTGATTAGGTTATTTATTTTCTATATTTTCTGTCTTTGATAATGTTTCTGGATTTTATTATAATTATGTAATTGAATTTTTTGGTTATATATGGTTTATACCTAGCTTTAGAACTTATATAATTTATAATAAAATATTAAATTTATCTAAAATGAGTTCTTTTTTTATGGATACAGGTTGGGGTGAGTTTTTAGTTTCAAATACTTTAGTTAAGTATTTAAATTATACTAATTCTTTATATTCATTATATCAATTAAATAATGTGAAAATTTATCTTATTAGTTTTTTATTGTTGTCTATATTATTATTATATTTAAATTAAAGTTTGGATATCTTAAGTTAAAAGTTTAACTCTGAAGAAGTTAATATAGGGTCAACCTTCCAAATATTTATAAAGATATGCTCTTTTTTCCTTATTGAAAATAAGGGGTTTTATTTATAGATAAACTATATAAATAAGAGAAAAATGGATTTTAACCACTTTAAAAGATAGTTAGCAGCTTCTTTTAGATATCTTCATTCTCTTTTAATTGGATAATTAATATCATTAATTTCATTAACAATGAAAAGCCTCATTTTTGGCTTCAATTAATTTTAGATAAGGGTTAAAATTTAAACCTAATTTTAGGTCGAAACTAAATGTAATATTTACTTCATTATCTTTGAGATAGATTAAATAATATTTTTTAATTGCAAATTAAATGTTTTATAAATAAACTACAATCCCATTCTGCTCATTCTAGAACACCATTTTTTCATTCATGGTATAATCCAATGATTAAAATTATAATGAATACTGTTACAGTTATAATTCATGTTTTAGTTATTCTGAATTTTATTGTTAAAATAATTGGTAATATGATGGCGATTTCAATATCAAAAATTAAGAATAGTACTGCGATCAGGAAGAATTGGATAGAAAATGGTGATCGTGCTGATCTCTTAGGGTCAAATCCACATTCAAATGGTGATATTTTTTCTCGGTCTTTCCTTGAATTTTTTCTAATTAATCTGCAAATAAGTATTATGAAAATTGATATAATTAATGCTAGGTTTAGAGATCAAATACATAATAATATTATCTTTTCTTAATTAAAAGATCTTTTGATTGGAAGTCAAATATAATAGTTATACTAAAAAGATATCTACCTCATCAGTAAATTGAAATATATAGGAATAATCATACTACATCTACAAAGTGTCAGTATCATGCTGCTGCTTCAAACCCAAAGTGATGATTTATGGAGAAGTGATAATTTATATGTCGTATTAAGCATACAATTAGAAATATAGTTCCAATAATTACATGCAGTCCATGGAAGCCTGTTGATATATAGAAGCAAGATCCATAAATTGAATCTCTAATACAAAATCTTGCTTCTATATATTCATATAATTGAAATAAAGAAAATGTAATTCCTAGAATTACTGTTAATGACAGTCTTTTTAATACTTCTTTATGCTTATTATTTATTAATCTATGGTGAGCTCATGTAACTGTTATTCCTGAGCATAGTAGGATTATAGTGTTTAATAAGGGTACTTCTATTGGGTTTAATGTTTTAATCCCTTTAGGAGGTCATATTATTCCAATTTCAATTGTGGGAGATAGTCTTCTGTGGAAGAATCTTCAAAAAAATGAAATGAAAAAGAATACTTCGGAAATGATAAATAATATTATTCCAATTTTTAAACCATTTGTGACTTTAATAGTATGATGTCCTTGAAATGTTGATTCTCGAATAATATCTCGTCATCATTGAATTATTGTTAATAATAAAATTATAATTCCAATTATCATTAAATATATCTCTCTTTTATGAAATCATAATACTATTCCAGTTGTCAATGTTATTGCTCCGATTGATCCTGTTAAGGGTCATGGACTATAATCCACTAAATGGTAAGGGTGATTTTTATGTATTTTCATATACATTTAATGAATAACCTCTCTAGAATACAATGTTGTTAATACTGAAAATACATATGCTTGAATGATTGCTACTGCTGCTTCAAATAATATTAATCTTATTTGTACTATAATAATAAAAATTAAAATAATGTTATTTACATTTACTGATTTATTTCCTAATAATCTTATTAGTAAATGTCCAGCAATTATGTTTGCTGTTAATCGTACTGCTAGGCTTCCGGGTCGGATGATATTTCTAATTGTTTCAATTAAAACTATAAATGGTATTAATAGTCTTGGAGTTCCATTTGGTACTAGGTGGGCAAATATTAATTTTGAATTTTTAAATCAGCCAAAGATTATTATGCCTATTCATATAGGCAGAGCTATTGTTAGTGAAAATGCTAAATGTCTTGATCTTGTAAAAATGTAAGGTATTAATCCTATAAAATTATTAATTAAAATAAATATAAATAATGATAGAGTTAATAAAGTTATTCCTTTTGAATTGTATCCTAATAATATCTTGAATTCATTATGAAGTTTTTTATTAATTATTTTTAATAAATAATTATTGCGATTAGGTAATGTTCAAAATGAATAAGGTATAATTAAAATTATTATATATGTTCTTAATCAGTTTATAGAATATCTTATAGAAGTGGCTGGGTCAAATGTTGAAAATAAATTAGTTATCATGATCACTTGATTTGTTTAGGATTATTATAAATTTTATTTATATTATTAAATGATTTTATATCATTGAAATAAATAAAAATTCTTCTTAAAATGAATATAATAATGAATATAATAAATAATAATTCTCATCATAAAGGGGATATTTGAGGCAATTAAGATTAAATTTTTATTTATTTTTAATTTGACAAATTAATGTTTTACTTTAAACTAAATCTTATCATTAAGAGTATGTTTTAATTACTATATTTTGGTTTAAGAGACCAATGCTTATAAAAAGTTTCAGCCACTTAATGATATTGAGTTAATTCATTTTAGAAAATTTTCTGTTGTTGTTCTTTCAATTACAATAGGTATAAATCTATGGTTTGCTCCACAGATTTCTGAACATTGTCCAAATATGATTCCAGGACGATTAATATTTATTCTTCCTTGATTTAATCGTCCTGGAACAGCATCAATTTTAATTCCTAATGATGGGATTGCTCATGAATGCAATACATCTGCTGCAGTAATTATTACTCGTATTTGTACGTTTATTGGTAAGATTGTTCGGTTATCTACATCTATTAATCGGTATTCTCCTGATTCAATTTCATTTGTTGGTTTTATATATGAATCGAATTCATTATTATTGAAATCTGAATATTCATATCTTCAATATCATTGATGTCCAATAACTTTTAATGTAATTGAAGGATTATTAATTTCATCAATTATGTAGAGTAATCGTAATGATGGTAAGGCAATAAAAATTAATGTGATTGCTGGTAATAAGGTTCAGATTAATTCAATGGTTTGACCTTCTAAAAGATATCGATTAATAAATTTATTTTTATTTATACTAATTATAATATATGAAACTATAATAGTAATTATTGATAAAATTATAATTGTATGATCATGGAAAAATGTTAATTGTTCTATAAGAGAGGAGTTAGCATCTTGAATTATAATATTACCTCATGTTGCTATTTCTAATAAAGAAATAAATTCTTATTTATGAAGCTTAAATTCATTGCACTAATCTGCCATATTAGAAATTAATTTGATGTTAATATAGGAATTTCATTATATGAATGTTCTGCTGGTGGTGTTTTTTGTATTCATTCAATTCTTGATGTTAAGTTTTCTCTAAAAATTAAAGTTCGCTTTGAAATAATTCTTTCTCATAAAATTATGATAAAAATTAAAATTCTAATTATTGACATAATTCTTCCAATTGATGAAATAATATTTCATCTAGTATATCTGTCAGGGTAATCGGAATATCGTCGAGGTATTCCTCTTAATCCTAAAAAGTGTTGTGGAAAGAATGTAATATTAACTCCTAAGAATATAATAATAAATTGTACTTTTAATCATTTGGGATTAAGAGTTATTCCTGTAAATAATGGAAATCATTGAATGAATCTTGCTATAATAGCAAATACAGCCCCTATTGATAACACATAATGGAAGTGGGCTACTACATAATAGGTATCATGTAAAATAATATCGATTGAAGAATTCGCTAAAATTACTCCAGTTAATCCTCCAATTGTAAATAAGAAAACAAATCCTAGTGCTCATAATACTGCTGGTGAATAATTTATTTTTACTCCATGCATGGTTGCTAATCATCTGAAAATTTTAATTCCTGTTGGGACAGCAATAATTATAGTGGCTGATGTAAAGTATGCTCGTGTATCTACATCTATTCCTACAGTGAATATATGGTGGGCTCATACAATAAATCCTAAAATACCAATAGCTAATATAGCATAAATTATTCCAATTGTACCAAATGTTTCATTTTTACCTCTTTCTTGTCTAATAATATGTGAAATTAATCCAAATCCGGGTAAAATTAAAATGTAAACTTCAGGGTGTCCGAAGAATCAAAATAAATGTTGATATAAAATAGGATCTCCCCCCCCTGAAGGGTCAAAGAATGAAGTATTAAAATTACGATCTGTAAGTAATATTGTAATAGCACCTGCTAAAACGGGCAAGGATAATAATAATAGTAATGCTGTAATTCCAACTGATCAAACAAATAATGGAATTCGTTCAGGAGTTATTCCTGTAGGCCGTATATTAATAATTGTTGAAATGAAATTTACAGCTCCTAAAATTGATGAAATACCTGCTAAGTGGAGGGAAAAAATTGCTAAATCTACTGATGCTCCTCTATGGGATAAATTTCTTGATAAAGGAGGGTAAACTGTTCATCCAGTTCCTGCTCCATTTTCTGTCATACTTCTTATTATTAATAATGTCAATGAAGGTGGTAAAAGTCAAAATCTTATGTTATTTATTCGTGGGAATGCTATGTCTGGTGCTCCAATTATTAAAGGAACTAGTCAATTTCCGAATCCTCCAATTATAATAGGTATTACTATAAAGAAGATTATTACAAATGCGTGTGCGGTCACTACAACATTATAAATTTGATCGTCACCAATAAATCTTCCGGGTTGTCCTAATTCAATTCGGATAATTAATCTTATGGCGGAACCAACTATTCCTGATCATATACCAAATAAAAAATATAATGTGCCAATATCTTTGTGATTAGTAGAATATATTCATTTATTCAAATGATAGAATGACTGAAATAATAGGTAATAAATTGTAAATTTATTTATGGTTAATAAAACCTTCTATCAATTTTAGCTTTATAGTCAATAAAATGATATTAGACTGCAATTCTAAAGTAGAATTATAATTCTAAAGCTTATATATTAATATATATATATTTAACTTTGAAGGTTAATAGTTTAAGTTTAACTTAAAACTTTACGTTCTTGATATTATAAATCTATAATTATAATTAAAGGTAATAAAAAATTGAATCTTAATATTATAAAAGTAAATATTTTTGTTTTGGAGATTTTGGATCACTTAATGGTTGACCCAAATGATAAATATATTGATGTTATAATACGTATATAAAATATTAAAGTAATTAATCTAGATATAATTATAATAATTAATAGAATATATTCTTGATTATTAATTAATCTTTGAATTGCAATTCATTTAGGTAAAAATCCAATTAATGGAGGGAGACCTCCTAATCTTAACATTATAATGAATATTCTAATTTTTTCTGTATTGTTTATATTTAAATTATTAATTTGGTTTAAAAAGTATAATTTATAATATATTAATTTATAACATATAAATGTTATTAATACTCTATAAATTAATAAATAAATAGTTCATAAATTTATTGTTTTATTAATTGCAAGTATTCATCCTAAGTGATTGATTGAAGAGTATCCTATTATTTTTCGTAATGATACTTGATTTAATCCCCCTATTCTACCAATAATAACAGATAAAATAATTGATGCATTTATAATAGTGATATTATTACTTGTATTTCTAATTATCATTAAAGGGGCAATTTTTTGTCATGTTATTATTGTATTGCATTTTATTCATCTTATTTTTGATAAAATTTCAGGTAATCATGAATGGAATGGAGCAGCCCCTATTTTAATAAGTATACAGATTGTAATAATATTTATTATAAATTTTATATTTATTATTATTACAATAATAAATATTAATATTAATATTCTTCTAATTCTTTGAATTAAAAAATATGTTATAGCGGCTTCTGAACTTGATTTATTTATTTTATATAGAATAATAGGGATAAATGATATTATATTTAATTCAAGTCCAATTCATATACTAATTCATCTATTTGATGAAACTGTGATTATTGTACTTAGAATCAATATAATTATAAATAATCAATTTCTTTTTTTAATTAGAGAGGAGAGTTTAATCTCTATAAACAGGGTATGAACCTGGTAGCTTGATTTTAGCTTACCTATCTGTATATATATTTTAGTGTAAATAAAGATGCACAAGGATTTTTGATTTCCTAAGTTACGGTTTAATTCCGTAGAATATAATTTAATAAGAGTATAAATTAATTATACATATTCTATTCTATCAAAATAGTCCTATTAGAGTCAGGCATCTTATT